TGTACCCAGTTTTCATTTGAAAAACTATTCTTTATTAAAAGAAAAAAAAAATTTTAATTCAGAAAGTCAAGCAAAATCTTTCAAATTTGTATTTGATATAATTCCAACGGATCCAAATCATCAAACAAAAAAATCTATTGGAATAGAAGAAATCAGTAAAAAGGTTTCGCCATGGTCATACAAATTAACCGATGATTTGGAAGAACAGGAAGAAGAAAATGGGGAACAATCAAAAGAAAATTATGAAATTCGTGCAAGAAAAGCCAAACAGGTGATAATTTATACTGATAATGATCAGGATATGAATTCTATTACTAATACCACCAATACTGATAGTAGTAATAGTGATCAGGCGGAAGAAATCGCTTTGATACGTTACGCGCAACAATCTGATTTTCGTCGGGAAATAATCAAAGGATCCATGCGTGCTCAAAGACGTAAAACAGTTACTTGGGAATTATTTCAAGTAAATGCGCATTCACCACTTTTTTTTGATCGAATAGAAAAAACTTTTTTTTCTTCTTTTGATATCTCTGAAGTGATGAATCTCATTTTTAGGAATTTCGCGGGGAAAAAATCAGAATTAAAAATTTCGGAGGAAGAGACAAAAGAAAGGGAGAAAAAAGACAAAGGCAAAAAAGAAGAAAATGAACGAATAGAAATAGCGGAAGCTTGGGATAGCATTATATTTGCTCAAACAATAAGAGGTTTAATGTTAGTAAGCCAATCTTTTCTTAGAAAATACATTATATTACCCTCATTGATAATAGCTAAAAATATTGGCCGTATGTTATTATTTCAATCCCCCGAGTGGTATGAGGATTTAAGGGAATGGAATAGAGAAATGCATATTAAATGCACTTATAATGGCGTTCAATTATCAGAAACAGAATTCCCCAAGGCTTGGTTAACGGATGGTATTCAGATAAAGATTTTATTTCCTTTCTGTTTAAAACCTTGGCGAAGATCTAAAATAAGATCTCATCATAGAGATCCAATAGAAAAAAAAGGAAAAAGGGGAAATTTTTGTTATTTAACTGTTTGGGGAATGGAAACAGAATTCCCTTTTGGTTCTCCCCGAAAACGACCTTCTTTTTTTGAACCCATATATAAGGAACTAAAAAAAAAATCTTTTCTAATTCTAAAAGTTTCAAAAGAAAAAACAAAATGGGTCATCAAAACACTTCTAGTTATAAAACTAATAATGAAGGAACTTGAAAAAGTGAAACCAATTTTGTTATTTGAATTGAAGAAGGTAAAAGTATCTGAACCCAATGAAAATGTGGAAGATTCCAATAATAAAATTATTAACGAGTCCGCTGTTCTAATTCGATCCATGAATTGGACAAAATACTCGCTTATAGAAAAAAAAATAAAAGATCTTTCGGATAAGACAATCACAATCAGAAATCAAATAAAAAAAATCACCAAAGACAAGAAGAAAGCAATTCTAACCCGTGGTGATAAAAGGTCGGAAACACAAAAAACAATTTTGCAGATATTCAAAAGAAAAAATACCCGATTAATGCGCAAATCACTTTATTTTCTAAAATATTTTATTGAAAAACTATATATGGATACCTTACTATCTATAATTAGTATTTCTAGGATCAATCTGCAACCTTCAACAAAAAAAATTGTCAATAAATCGATTTACAAGGATGAAAGAAATCAAGAAGGAATTGACGAAACAGATCAAAATACAATGAATTTCGTTTCCAATATAAAAAATTCCATTTCTAATCCTAATATGAGTGATAATTCAAATATTTATTACGACTTATCCTCTGTATCCCAAGCATATGTATTTTACAAATTATCACAAAGCCAATTACTTAACAGGTATCACTTGAAATCTGTTCTTCAATGTCGCAGTACCTATCCTTTTCTTAAGGATAAACTAAAATTTTATTGTATTACACGAGGGATATTTGACCCCCAATCAAGACATAATAAAATTCATCAGTCCGGAATGAATGAATGGAAAAATTGGCTAAAGGGTCATTATCAATACAATTTATCTCGTAACAAATGGTCTCAATTAGTATCGGAAAAATGGCGAAATAGAATCAATCAACATTGTAGCATTCAAAAGAACAACTCAATGAAATTATATTTATATAAAAAAAAAAAATACCAATTAATTGATTCCCTAAAAGAAAATTCCTATGCACTAGATTTAATGACAAGTCAAAAACACAAATCAAAAAAAAACTATGAATATGATCTTTTAGCAAAAAAATATATAAATTATGTGGATAACAAAGACTCATATATTTATGGACAACAATTACAAGCAAACAAAGACCAAGAAATTCCATATAATTTCAATACATTGAACCCTGAATCGTTTTATGTATTGATAAGTACTATTAATAATTATCTAGAAAAAAATTATCTAGAAAAAGGATATATTCTTGATACGCATAAAAATCTGGATAGAAAATATTTTGATTGTAGAATTCTCCATTTTTGTGTTAGAAAGAATATAGATGGTAAAGCCGGGACCAATACCCATATTGATACCAAAATTGATAAAAAAACTAAGACTGAAAAAACACAAATTCAAAAATTGAAAAAAGAAAATCTTTCTTTTCTTACAATTCATCAAGAAATCAACACACCTAATCAAGAAAAAAACTTTTTTGATTGGATGGGAATGAATCAAAAAAGGGTTTCTCATACCATATCAAATTTAGAACCTTGGTTCTTCCCAGAATTTGTGCTACCTTTTAATGCATATCAACTGAAACCGTGGATCATACCAATCAAATTACTTCTTTCGAATATTTATTTCATAGAAATAGATAGTAGTAAAAATCAAAATATCAACGTAATAAAAAAAAAAAAAAACCAGATATTATCTAGTCAAAAGGATTCTATCAAATTAGAATTAAAAAATTTCAACCAAGAAAAAAACCAACAAGAAGACCAAGGCTTCCTTGGCTTAGATATACGAAAACAAAATCAACAGAAAGATATTGAAGAAAATTACACAAGATCGGACATTAATAAAAAAGGCAAAAACAAAAAACAATCCAAGAACAACAAGAAAGAAGAACTCGATTTCTTCCTGAAAAGATTTTTCCTTTTTCAATTAAGATGGGATGACCCCTTGAATCAAAGAATATTTAATAATATCAAGGTATTTTGTCTCCTACTGAGACTGAAAGATCCAAAAGAAATTACTATATCCTCGATTCAAAGGGGAGAAATGCGTCTAGATGTAATACTGATTCAAAAGGATTCGGCTCTTTCAGAATTGATAAAAAAGGGAATATTGATTATCGAACCCCTTCGTCTATCTATAAGAAGAGATGGAAAATTCATTATGTATCAAACTATAAATATAGGTATTTCATTAGTCGATAAGAAAAAGCCCCAAACACCTAATAGAAAATGCATAAAAAAAAGATATGTTGATAAGAAAAATTTTAATATATCAAATAACAACATGCTTTTGACTACCGATAAGGATCATTACAATTTCCTTGTTCCCGAAAATATTCTATCTCCCAGACGCCGTAGAGAATTGAGAACTCTAATTTGTTTTAATTCCCCTAATTGGAATGTTGTGAATAGAAATCCATTATTTTGCAATGAAAACAACATAAGAAACTCTAGACCATTTTTAAATGAGGAGAAAGGCCTTAATCAGAATACAGATTCAAAAGAATTCATTAAATGCAAATTGTTTCTTTGGCCCAATTATCGATTAGAAGATTTAGCTTGTATGAATCGTTATTGGTTTAATACCAATAATGGTAGTCGTTTCAGTATGTTAAGGATACATATGTATCGCCGATTTAGAATTAGTTAATATTCTATTTCCGATTTATCGTGTTACATTTTGGATAGATAAAAAAGCTAAAAGATGTATGCCTAAACTATGTTAGATCTTGGTATATAAGATCTTGGTACGATCTTGGTACATAATATATATATATTTCTTTCTTTGCATTGCCCCCCTGCCCCCTGGAACCAATTCAGCAAAGAAATCGTTCTCTTTCGTGACTACATAACATAAATTCATTCTTTTTTCTATCCAAATCAAATTGCAAATTTGATTTGGATAGAAAAAAGAAAAAAAGTATATTATACGAAAAATTCAAATTATTTTGTGTACTAGATTAAAAAAGCAGCATAATCATAATATAATTATTATTATTTTTATTTTTCCTGATTGGTAAACCTGATTGGTAAAATCTATGGAAAAGAAAGAAAAAGATAGACAAATTTTTTATGGTCAAAAATTCATTTATTTCACTTATTCCACAAGAAGAAAAAGAAGAAAACAGAGGTTCTGTTGAATTTCAAGTAGTAAGTTTTACCAATAAGATACGGAGACTTACTTCACATTTAGAATTGCACAAAAGAGATTTTTTATCACAAAGAGGTTTACGAAGAATTCTTGGAAAACGCCAACGTCTGTTGGCTTATTTGTCAAAGAAAAATAGAGTACGTTATAAGAAATTAATTGATCAGTTGGATATTCGGGAGTCTAAAAAATTTTAATTTTTTCGTTTGAATTTTTTTTATTTTATTTAATAGTTATATTTAATAGTTATTAAATTTTACATTTTGATGAACTTCTTTTTTTTAAAGAATTCATAGAATAATGAATTAAGGAAGAAAAGATATGACTGTACCAGCTACAAGAAAGGATCTCATGATAGTTAATATGGGTCCTCAACACCCATCAATGCACGGTGTTCTTCGATTGATCGTTACTCTCGACGGTGAAGATGTTATTGACTGTGAACCCATATTGGGCTATTTACACAGAGGGATGGAAAAAATAGCGGAAAACCGAACAATTATACAATATCTACCTTATGTAACACGTTGGGATTATTTAGCTACTATGTTCACGGAAGCAATAACGGTAAATGCACCAGAGCAACTGGAAAATGTTCAAGTACCTAAAAGAGCCAGCTATATCAGAGTAATTATGCTCGAGCTGAGCCGTATAGCCTCTCATTTATTATGGCTTGGACCTTTTATGGCGGATATCGGTTCGCAAACTCCCTTTTTCTATATTTTCAGAGAGAGGGAATTGATATATGATCTATTCGAAGCCGCCACTGGTATGCGAATGATGCATAATTATTTCCGCATCGGAGGAGTAGCTGCTGATCTACCTTATGGCTGGATAGATAAATGTTTGGATTTTTGCGATTATTTTTTAACAGGAATTGTTGAATATCAAAAACTTATTACGCGAAATCCCATTTTTTTGGAACGAGTTGAGGGAGTGGGCATTATTGGTGGGGAAGAAGCAATAAATTGGGGTTTATCAGGACCAATGTTACGAGGTTCTGGAATTGAATGGGATCTTCGTAAAATTGATGATTATGAATGTTACAATGAATTCGATTGGGAAGTCCAATGGCAAAAAGAAGGAGATTCATTAGCTCGTTATTTAGTACGAATCGGTGAAATGAGAGAATCCATAAAAATTATTCAACAGGCTCTAGAAGGAATTCCCGGAGGACCCTATGAAAATTTGGAAGTTCGACGCTTTGATAGAGAAAAAAATTCCGAATGGAATGATTTTGAATATAGATTTATTAGTAAAAAACCTTCCCCCAATTTTGAATTGTCGAAACAAGAACTTTATGTGAGAGTAGAAGCCCCAAAAGGAGAATTAGGAATTTATTTGATAGGCGATAATAGTGTTTTCCCTTGGAGATGGAAAATTCGTCCACCAGGTTTTATCAATTTGCAAATTCTCCCTCAGTTAGTTAAAAGAATGAAATTGGCTGATATCATGACGATACTAGGTAGTATAGATATTATTATGGGGGAAGTTGACCGTTAAAATGATAATTGATACGACAGAAGTACAAACTATCAATTCTTTTTCTACATCGGAATCTTTAAAAGAAGTCTATGGACTCATTTGGATTTTTGTACCCATTTTGACTCTTATATTGGGAATTACAATAGGGGTACTGGTAATTGTGTGGTTAGAAAGAGAAATATCCGCAGCGATACAACAGCGTATTGGACCTGAGTTTGCGGGTCCTTTGGGAATTCTTCAAGCTATAGCAGATGGGACAAAACTACTTCTTAAGGAGGATCTCTTACCCTCGAGAGGAGATATTCGTTTGTTTAGTATTGGACCGTCTATTGCGGTCATATCAATTCTACTAAGTTTTTTAGTAATTCCTTTTGGGTATCGCCTCGTTTTGGCCGACCTCAGTATAGGTGTTTTTTTATGGATCGCCATTTCAAGTATTGCTCCTATTGGTCTTCTTATGTCAGGATATGGATCGAATAATAAATATTCTTTTTTGGGTGGTCTACGAGCTGCTGCTCAATCTATTAGTTATGAAATACCATTAACTCTTTGTGTATTATCAATATCTCTACGTGTGATTCGTTGAAACATGACCTTTCTTCCTAGAAATAGAGGAAGAGGTTGAATGTATTGAATAAATTTGTCTTTTTATTCATCATTCGGGTTGGTCAGTTAAACTAGATAGTTATATGAGTGAAATAAAACAACTTATAAATTTGCAGTAATAAAATAAAATCTCATTTCATATGTACAAGAAAAAAATTAAAGTAAATATAAACAGTGTAAACTGTTTACCCCAAGATTGAGTCAGTCATCATATTTTGAAGCGGGTGCAAAAGATTAACTGTATGGAGTTTCCATTACTGTTTTGTGGGTATTACCATACCAGGGGTCAATCAAAAAAATCAGCGAACGGTTAGGAACACAAAAGTACACAAAGGATTTGTAATGAAGATAATGTAAAATATCAAAAAAAAGATATTTCTGCATAAAATAAAAGGAATCCAAATAGGGGCTTTAAGTTAGTAGAAATGATCAAGCAGTACTTCCCTATGATTCCGATCTAGAGTATACTCCTATTCACTGATTAAAAAAATAACTATCAAGAACGAATTAATCCTTTATTTTATATTCTTCTCTTCTGAGATAGAAGAATAGGACCGAAAGAAATGGAATACAATAATCGAATGACGAATAAAAAGAAAAGATCTTTATTTTATTTATTATCTATTCTTTTTTCCCGCCCGACCGATATCTATAATTTAATTCTATACATATATGATATATGGGTGGAACTCTGAATTCCTAAAATTCCTAATTTTTTTTTCTATATTATGATATAACAAGATATAAAAAGTATTTTACTGAAAGATGTAAGTTATTATAGAACAAAGAGAAAATTTGATAATTAAATTCTAAGGGATGAGATCAATTCTGAAGCACCTTTTTCTATTCTAGCAGACAGAATTCCATTGGTCTAATTTAGGACTTTCTTTATTTTATGAGGGATCTTTATTCTATCTTCCAACAAAGGGAGCGATAATACCGAAATCCAGTCTGTCCTTACATTTATTTGTGACCGTAGAGGAGCCGTATGAAGCTAAGGTTTCATGTACGGTTTTGGAATAGCGATAAGAACAGTGATGTTTTTTTCGACTATAATTATCTAACAGTTTAAGTACAATTGATATAGTTGAAGCACAGTCAAAATATGGTTTGGGTGGGTGGAATCTGTGGCGTCAGCCCATAGGGTTTATAGTTTTCCTGATTTCTTCTCTAGCTGAATGTGAGAGATTGCCCTTTGATTTACCAGAAGCGGAGGAAGAATTAGTAGCAGGTTATCAAACCGAATATTCAGGTATCAAGTTTGGTTTATTTTATCTTGCTTCTTACTTAAATCTATTAGTTTCTTCATTATTTGTAACGGTTCTTTACTTAGGTGGGTGGAATTTCTCTCTTCCATACATATATATTCCCGAACTTTTCGGAATAAATGTAGTCTTTGGAATGACAATTGGTATCTTTATTACATTAGCTAAAGCTTATTTGTTTCTGTTCATTCGTATCGCAACAAGATGGACTTTACCTAGGCTGAGAATGGATCAGTTATTAAATCTTGGATGGAAATTTCTTTTACCTATTTCTTTGGGTAATCTATTATTAACAACTTCTTCCCAACTAGTTTCACTATAAATAACAGAATACGATAACAATATTTTATTTTAGATTCAGAACCTCTTTCAAACAAGAGAAAGAAACTTCAAATTTTTCATGGATATCTATAATATGTTCCCTATGGTGACTGGATTCATGAATTATGGTCAACAAACAATACGAGCTGCAAGGTACATTGGTCAAAGTTTTATAATTACCTTATCCCACACAAATCGTTTACCTGTAACTATTCAATATCCTTATGAAAAATCAATCACATCAGAGCGTTTCCGTGGTCGAATTCACTTTGAATTTGATAAATGTATTGCTTGTGAAGTATGTGTTCGTGTATGTCCTATAGATCTACCTGTTGTAGATTGGAGATTTGAAAGAGATATGAAAAAGAAACAATTGCTTAATTATAGTATAGATTTTGGAGTCTGTATATTTTGTGGTAACTGTGTCGAGTATTGTCCAACAAATTGTTTATCAATGACTGAAGAATATGAACTTTCTACTTATGATCGTCACGAATTAAATTATAATCAAATTGCTTTGGGTCGGTTACCAGTATCAATAATTGGAGATTACACAATTCAAACAGTTATAAATTCGACTCAAATCAAAATAGACAAATAAAAACAAAAATAACCCCTTTGGGTTAAGAACAATTACCAACTACTAAGGTAAGATTTTTTTGACATAAACGATTCAAGTTTTTTAATTTTGTTTTGGTTAGTCAGTTATTTTCAATAATAACTATATAATTGTTGAGAATTACTCTTTGTTTGACTTAAATTGAGAATACATTTCTTTTCTCACAAAAATTTGGAAATAGAGAATTCCAAGTCCTCTTTTTTTCTTTCGGATAAGAAAATAGGATTAGCCCAATAAGTTTATCTATATTATATCTACATTAATCCATATTCATATTACGATTCAATTCAATTCAATTAGGAATGTATCATATACAAGAAAAATAGAGGAATTCCTTTTCCTTTCCTGGACCCTTCAGTAAGGTTATGATTTGACTTTTTTATATTATATTTTATATATAATGGATTTACCTGGACCAATGCATGATATTCTTGTAGTATTTTTGGGATTAGTTCTTGTATTAGGAGGTCTAGGGGTAGTATTGTTTACCAATCCAATTTATTCCGCCTTTTCCTTGGGATTGGTTCTTGTTTGCATATCCTTATTCTATATTCCATCGAATTCCTTTTTTGTAGCTGCTGCGCAGCTCCTTATTTATGTGGGAGCCGTAAATGTCCTAATTCTATTTGCGGTAATGTTCATGAATGGTTCAGAATATTCTACTAATTCGTATTTTTTGACCATTGGGGATAGAGTTACTTCACTGGTTTGTATAAGTATTGTTTTTTCATTAATTACTACTATATCAGATACATCGTGGTACGGAATTATTTGGACTACAAGATCAAACCAGATTATGGAACAGGACTTAATAAGTAACGTTCAACAAATTGGAATTCATTTATCAACAGATTTTTTTCTTCCCTTTGAACTCATTTCTATAATTCTTTTAGTTTCCTTGATAGGTGCGATTACTATGGCTCGTCAATAATAATAAATATTTAGAAAAGAATTAAAGGAAAAAATTTCTTAATCTTAACTTAACTTAATATATATATTTAACTTAATATATATATATTTTATATATATTTTCTATATTTATATATATTTTTTCTATATTTTATATTTTTTCTATATTTTATATTTTTTCTATATTTTCATTTTTAAATATAAATTCGAAATAAATAAAAAATGAAAAGGCTAAAAGATCTTAATTAAATCCATCTATTGTCAATACCTTCTTTATTTTCTGTAATTGTTTGTTCTAGTCTAACCAATCGAACTACTTGAATTGTTGTTGCTATTGAAATGAATCGAGATTGATAAGGAGTTAGTCAATGATGTTCGAGCATGTACTTTTTTTAAGTGTCTATTTATTTTCTATCGGTATCTATGGATTGATCACAAGTCGAAACATGGTTAGAGCGCTTATGTGTCTTGAGCTTATACTAAATTCAGTTAATATTAATCTCGTAACATTTTCTGATATATTTGATAATCGCCAATTAAAAGGAGACATTTTCTCAATATTTATTATTGCCGTTGCAGCTGCTGAAGCAGCTATTGGGCTAGCTATTGTTTCGTCGATCCACCGGAACAGAAAATCAACTCGTATTAATCAATCGAATTTGTTGAATAATTAGTGATAATTATCGCATAAATCAAGATATAATAATAAAGAACATAAAACAAAAAATTTTTTTTTATATTCTTTTGTATTCTACTATTTTTTATATTCTTTTGTATTCTACTAATTAACTATTTATACTTCCTACTTCTTTTCTTCTTTTTTTTTTTATTTCTATTTTTTTATTTCCATATCGAAATTTCATATATATATGGAATTCTGTATAACATACATTTCTTATGTATTAATATTATATATATACATCTTTATATATATACATCTTTAATATAGATCTAAAATATAATAGATATAGATCTAAAATATAATAGATCTAAAATATAAAAATTATATAAAATTATATTCTAATATATAGAATGTAAATTTGAATATGTATGTTATTATATTTTACTAATTTTTTACTAACTGTTAGTATATTTTCATTCCATTTTATATTGAAATATTCATATTGAATATTGATTAATCTATTTGTTTTGCTAACCAATTTAGATTAACATGTACAACTTATATGATCATGGTTGTTGAAACATAAATCAAAGTCTCTTGGTTCTTCTCATGAACAGATTTAGAAATATAGTGATTCTTAAAATTTTGATAAACCACTGCTTCGTCTGGTGTCTACAAAATATATATTAATTTTTTTACCAGATCGAAAATTTTTTATGTTAAAATCTGGAATTTATAGATCCAATGTCACATTCAGTAAAAATTTATGATACATGTATAGGGTGTACTCAATGTGTACGAGCTTGCCCCACAGATGTATTGGAAATGATACCTTGGGACGGGTGTAAAGCTAAGCAAATTGCTTCCGCGCCAAGAACCGAGGATTGCGTAGGTTGTAAGAGATGTGAATCCGCTTGCCCAACAGATTTTTTAAGTGTTCGTGTTTATTTATGGCATGAAACAACTCGCAGCATGGGTCTAGCTTATTGATACGTTACAAAAAACTCCACTTGAATCATTTGATTCCTCTTTACCGAAAAAAACCCGTACTCGATAAAATATATTATTCCGAGCACGGGTTTTTCTGGTCAAAACGTATCTATTTTGTCTTTATCATGAGTTATTTTCCTTGGTTAACAATACTTGTTGTTTTGCCGATATTCGGGGGCTCTTCAATTTTCTTTCTTCCTCACAGAGGAAATAAGATGTTTAGGTGGTATACTATATGTATATGTTTGTTAGAACTTCTTATAACCACTTATGTATTTTGTTATCATTTCCAATTGGACGATCCGCTAACCCAATTGGAAGAAGATTTTAAATGGATAGATATTTTTGATTTTCACTGGAGACTGGGAATTGATGGACTTTCCATAGGCCCCATTTTACTGACAGGATTTATCACTACTTTAGCTACTTTAGCAGCCTGGCCAGTTACTCGAAATTCGCGATTATTTTATTTCCTGATGCTCGCAATGTACAGCGGCCAAATAGGATTATTTTCTTCTCGAGATCTTTTACTTTTTTTCATCATGTGGGAGTTGGAATTAATTCCTGTTTACTTACTTTTATCGATGTGGGGAGGAAAGAAGCGCCTCTACTCGGCTACAAAGTTTATTTTGTACACTGCAGGGGGTTCCATTTTTCTCTTAATAGGAGTTCTGGGTATGGGTTTATATAGCTCCAACGAACCCATATTAGATTTTGAAAGATTAGCTAATCAATCATATCCTGTGGCATTGGAAATACTCTTCTATTTTGGCTTCCTTATAGCTTATGCTGTCAAATCGCCGATTATACCCCTACATACGTGGTTACCAGATACCCATGGAGAAGCACATTACAGTACATGTATGCTTCTAGCTGGAATTTTATTAAAAATGGGAGCATATGGACTCATTCGAATCAATATGGAATTATTACCCCATGCGCATTCTATATTTTCTCCCTGGTTGGTAATAGTGGGAACGATGCAAATAATCTATGCAGCTTCAACTTCTCTCGGTCAACGGAATTTAAAAAAGAGAATAGCTTATTCTTCCGTATCTCATATGGGTTTTATAATTATAGGAATTGGTTCTATAACAGGCATGGGACTCAATGGTGCCATTTTACAAATACTTTCTCATGGATTTATTGGTGCTGCACTTTTTTTCTTGGCAGGGACCTGTTGTGATAGAATACGTCTTGTTTATCTTGACGAAATGGGGGGGGTATCAATTCCAATGCCAAAATTATTTACTATGTTCAGTAGCTTTTCGATGGCTTCTCTGGCATTGCCAGGAATGAGTGGTTTTGTTGCGGAATCAGTAGTATTTTTTGGAATAATTACCAGTCCAAAATATCTTTTAATGCCGAAAATGCTAATTACTTTCGTAATGGCAATTGGAATGATATTAACCCCTATTTATTTATTATCTATGTTACGCCAGATGTTTTATGGATACAAGCTATTCAATGTTCCAAACTCTAGTTTTTCGGATTCCGGGCCACGAGAACTTTTCGTTTCAATCTGTATCTTTCTACCCGTAATAGGAATTGGTATTTATCCTGATTTCGTTTTTTCGCTATCAGTTGACAGGGTACAAACTATTCTATCTAATTATTTTCATAGATAGTCTTTCATTACTGATACCGAAAGTCTTATAATTTATTGATTTAATAAAAAAAATTGGAAATCGTTCACTGTACAATGCAAAAAGGGAATTAAATTAATTGTTATGTATTGTTATGTATTTCGAGTTTTTGAGAACCGTTTGAATGAAGAAAAATCATTCAAACGGTTCTCAAAAACTCGCACAAAGAAACAAAAACCTTTCGTTATATATGGAACAATATTCTTATCTATTTTTCATCTAAATTTATTCAATTAGATGTGAATGAACCATAACTATGTAAACCTATCCCTAATAGATTGATTCCAAAATAACATATCCAAATTATAAGAAATCCTATAGAAGCTACAAGTGCTGAATTCGTACCTTGAAAAATTGGATTTGTTCTAGTATGTAAATAAATCGCGAATATGGTCCAAGTAATAAATGCCCAAGTTTCTTTAGGGTCCCAATTCCAATAAGATCCCCATGCTTCATTAGCCCATACTGCTCCACAAAGAATGCCTATGGTTAAAAATGTAAATCCCAAACTTATGACACGATAACTCCAATAATCCAAACGCTGAGTCAATTGATGTTTATAATAATTTCGAAATGGAAGAAAAAAAGTCTTTTTAAAATAATTTCCTTTTTCGTTCAAATATGGAATCTCACCAAAGAAAGATAATTTAATTAAGAAATTTTCACTCTTTAAAAAGATTTCGATGTTTTTTCGAAATGTAATGATTAAAAGAGCGATTGACAGTAAGGATCCACATAAAAGAGCTGCATAGCTCAATAACATCATACTTACATGCATCATTAACCACTGAGATTGGAGAGCCGGTACTAATATTTCAGATTGATGCATTTCGGTTGAAAGACCCGACGTGGCAAAGCCTTGAGTCAAAATTGCACTTGGTGCAGTTATTGTGCTTAAATCATTTTTATGGTTTCCCATCTTGGGAATTATATAAATAATAGAGAAACTACATGAAAGAAAGATTAATGACTCATATAAATTGCTTAACGGAAAATGTCCTGAGGAAATCCAACGAGAAACTAATAATCCTGTTATAGTGAAAAAAGTAGCTATCATTCCTTTTTCTGACGAATCGTGTAATCCTTTAATTTCTTGGATTAATAAGGTGATCACATGAATCGTAATCACAATTGAAATTACCGAAAAAGAAATATGAGTTAATATATGTTCTAAAGTGGAAAAAATCATAAAACAGAATCCCATTACAGAATTAAAATCGGGAATTGAATACATTATAGGATCCATTAATTGAATACATTATAGAATCCATTGTATATCTTTTAGAAGATTTACAGTATAAGATGCCGCCACTCGGACTCGAACCGAGATGCTCTAGCACTGCTTCCTAAGAGCAGCGTGTCTACCAATTTCACCATGGCGGCTTACTTGAAATAATAATAGTCAATTCATGTTGAATCGTCGAGACTCAAGGATTCTATATAGTTTAGAAAACGTTAGAATCGATGAATAAAGACTTGTTTAAGTTTATATTTGAAATAAAATAATCTAATTTAGTTAGTATCATTAGAATTTGGACTTTTGCGCGCTATAAACAGAGTTCTCTCCCAAAAATGGGACTTAGCGACTAAGAACTCTCCCTTTTCCATTTTTCTAATGATTTGACACCTTTGCTATCTAATTAATACTCTTCATTATCCACATAATATATGATAAGATTCATTCTATTTTTGGTTAGTCATGTAACGAAAGAAAAAAATTGTAATTTCTATCCCAACTGTGTTCTACTTTTCACAATAGAAAAATATGTGAAAAGTAGATAAAGAAAAAAAGAAATTTTTAGAACCAAATAACAAAAAAACTTTTATTTTACATACCACAGTACCCTATTTGTTATTTATGACTAATATTGAAGAATATGACTAATATTGAAGAATTCAATACATTTGTTAATGATAATTTAATAAAATTTTAGCTCTTCGGACTATATCAATCTATCAATTTCGATTATTCCAAAACTTTATTATTTGTTTGTCGCACAAAAAAACTTTTTGAATGCCCGGTGGAGATTGATTTCGCTAAAGAAAGGGCTTTTACTGCAGCTAAATACCCTTTTTTCTTCCAAATATTTCTACGAATACGTTTTTTTGACAGAGAAGTACGTTTTTTTGGGACTGCCATTCAAAAAAAGGGGTAATATTGTTATATGTGAAAGACATGTATTGTTCAAAATAGATTGTTTGTTTTATTTATTATCTATTTATTTTTTTTATTATTTATACTTATTCCCTTTCTCTTTGCGGATAATCAAATAGTGTTTTCAAAGTTTTAAACATATTATATAAATAGAAATAAATATTATGTTACGTATAAGACTAAAGATAAAAAAATAGAAAAAAAAAACAAGGGAATTCTTTTTGAGAAAAGGAATTTTTCCTATTATATTAATTAATTAATTAATTGATTAAGTTTAGATCAGAGTGCTTTGCCTGTTATTTTAATTCTATCTAAGCCAATTAGAACTAATTGGATTGGAATTGTGAATCTATTAAACAAAATTTTTCATTACCTGATTGATAAAGTAAAGATGACTTTTGTTTTTTTTTTTTTTTATTCAAATATAGATACTATAAATCTGTATTTGATTCAAATACTCTTTTTGTTCTAATTTGTTTTTCTTAACTATACTATATGACATGATTCTAAATTACTAGAATCAAAATATTCTAATAACAGAAATATTCTAATAAGTAAGAATATCATACCAAGTGAATACGAATAGGTAGTAGAATGATTAAATTAAATATAGTAAAAAATCTCATATTCTCTATCATATTCTCTATATTAATCTTAATATATTAAGAATTAAGAAGTTTTTTTATTAGTTAATAACTAAGAAATAACCTTTGTGTAATTATTTGGGTATATCATTTTACTAAGCAATTGTTCATTTTTGAATATTCCAACCAAATACTTGAGAAGAATCAAAATAATGAAAAATGGAGTCTCCTCATGTCTTTTTTATTGATTTCTTTTTTTTTATTCTTCCTTTCATTCAAATAAAAAGAGGTACGAATTGGCGAATCGGAAACAATTATCAATTATTAAGAAAAAAAATTCAAACTGTTTTATTATGGAATATACATATCAATATGCATGGATAATCCCTTTTCTTCCACTTCCTGTTCCAATGTTAATAGGATTTGGACTTTTACTTTTTCCGACAGCAACAAAAAGCATTCACCGTATATGGGCTTTTCCTAGTATTTTACTGTTAAGTATAGCTCTGGGGTTTTCGGTTAATCTGTCTATTCAACAAATAAATGGAAGTTTTATCTATCAATATTTATGGTCTTGGACCATAAATAATGATTTTTCCTTAGAGTTTGGATACTTGATCGATCCACTTACTTCTATTATGTCGATACTAATTACTACTGTTGGAATCATGGTTCTTATTTATAGTGACAATTATATGTTTTACGATCAAGGATATTTGCGATTTTTTGCTTATATGAGTTTTTTTAGTGCTTCCATGTTGGGATTAGTTACCAGTTCCAATTTGATACAAATTTATATTTTTTGGGAACTGGTGGGAGTTTGTTCCTATTTATTAATAGGGTTTTGGTTCACACGACCGATTGCTGCAAGTGCTTGCCAAAAAGCTTTTGTAACAAATCGTGTAGGGGATTTTGGTTTATTATTAGGAATTTTAGGTTTTTATTGGATAACAGGTAGTTTCGAATTTCGAGATTTGTTCAAAATAACTAATAACTTGATCCATAATAATGGAGTCAACCCCTTATTTGCTACTTTGTGTGCTTCTTTATTATTCCTCGGTGCAGTCGCTAAATCTGCGCAATTTCCCCTTCACGTATGGTTACCTGATGCGATGGAAGGACCCACTCCTATCTCGGCTCTTATACACGCAGCTACTATGGTAGCTGCAGGAATTTTTCTTGTAGCTCGACTTCTTCCTCTTTTCATAGGTATACCTTACATAATGAATTTCATTTCTTTAATAGGTGTAATAACAGTCCTATTAGGGGCTACTTTAGCTCTTGCTCAAAGAGATATAAAAAGAAGTTTAGCTTATTCCACAATGTCTCAATTGGGTTATATTATGTTAGCTCTAGGTATAGGTTCTTATAGAGCTGCTTTATTCCATTTGATTACTCATGCCTATTCTAAAGCCTTATTGTTTTTGGGGTCCGGATCTATTATTCATTCAATGGAATCCCTTGTTGGATATTCACCCGATAAGAGTCAGAATATGGTTCTTATGGGCGGCTTAACAAGATATGTTCCAATTACAAGAATTACTTTTTTATTAGGTACACTTTCTATTTGTGGTATTCCACCCCTTGCTTGTTTTTGGTCCAAAGATGAAATTCTTAATGATAGTTGGTTGTATTCACCAACAATTTTCGCAATAATAGCTTGCTTCACAGCAGGATTAACCGCATTTTATATGTTTCGTTTATATTTACTTACTTTTGATGGGTATTTGCGCGTTCATTTTCAAAATTACAGTAGCACTAAAAATAGCTCATCCTATTCAATATCTTTATGGGGAAAAGAACTACCAAAAGAAATCAAAAAAAATTTACTTTTATCAACAATGGGAAATAAAGTCATCTTTTTTTCAAAGGATGCATATAAAGTAAATAATAATCTAAGAAAAAGCGTACGAAACTTTAGCACTTACCTTGGAAATAAATATACTTCCATGTATCCTCACGAATCAGACAATACTATGC